CCTTTTTTGCATGGACCTTATCGTGGAAGAATCCATTTTTTTTTTTCACCCCTAACGCTAAATGAAACTTCTAGCCAAAAGAACATCAGGACGTTTTGGATAAATAAAATTCATGGTCTTCTTCTTATTAAGAATTATACCAAATTTGAGCAGACACTAGATGGGTTTCGTCTAAAATTATTTTCAACAAAAAAAGTACGTTCTTTATTTCCAGAACACACACAAGAAAAAATTGATTCAGAAGATCGAATACTAATTTTAAAAATTTTATTCGATGTAGTTATAACGGATCCCAACGACCAAAGAATTAGAAAAAACTCTATTGGAATAAAAGAAATTAGTAAAAAGGTTCCTCGCTGGTCATACAACTCAATTACTGGTTTAGGACAAAAAAAGAAAAACAGGGGCGAAACTGTAGCAGGGGCAATTCGTTCGAGAAAGTTCAAACATGTAGTTATTTTTACTGATAACCAGCCAAAGCCAAATACCTCCACGTATATTAATACAAAATATACTAAGAGTCCTAAGCAAGCAAAGAAAGTGAATTTGACCCATTATTCACAACAATCGGATTTTCGTCGAGGTCTAATCAAAGGCTCCATGCGCGCACAAAGACGTAAAACTATTACTTGGGAACTGTTTCAAGCAAATGTGCATTCCCCGCTTTTTTTGGACAGGCTAGACAAATCTTTTTTTTTTTCTTTTGATATTTCCGAACTGATGAAAGTAATTTTTAAAAATTGGATGTGGAAACAAAAAGACAAAAAACTTTCTGATTCTAAAATTGAAAAGCAAAAAAAAATTGATAACCAAGAGGAGGACAAAAGAGAAAAATACAAAAGAAAAGAAAAAACAGAGATACCCATAGCAGAAATCTGGAATACATTTTTTTTTGCTCAAATACTCAGAAGTTTTGTATTATTAACTCAATCAATTCTTAGAAAATATATTATATTACCTTCACTGATAATAGCTAAAAATATTGCTCGCATGCTATTATTTCAAATTCCCGAATGGTCCGAGGATTTAAAGGATTGGAATAGGGAAATGTATGTAAAATGCACCCATAATGGTGTTCAATTATCCGAACGAGAATTTCCGAAAAACTGGTTAACAGAGGGTATTCAGATAAAGATCCTATTTCCTTTTTGCCTGAAACCCTGGCACAAATCTAAGCTACAATTCCCTCATAAAGATGCAATGAAAAAAAAAGGGGGACAAAAAAACAACGATTTTTGTTTTTTAACAGTTTGGGGAATGGAAGCGGAGTTGCCTTTTGGTCCTCCCCGAAAAAGACCTTCATTTTTTAAACCCATTTTCAAAGAACTAAAAAAAAAAATTAGACAATTGAAAACAAAGTCTTTAAGAGTTTTAAAAGAAAGAACCAAAATTTTTCAACAAATCGCAAAAGAAACAAAAAGATGGGTCATCAAAAGAATTCTATTACTAAAAGTAAAAGGAAGAGTAAAAGAACTTTCAAAAACAAACAAAATTCCATTATTTAGATTGCGAGAAATAGATGAATTGGGTGAAGATAAAAAAGATTTGATAATGAGTAATCGGATGATTCACGAATCGTCCATTCAAATTCGATCTATGGATTGGACAAATTTAGCACTGCCCGAAAAAAAAATAAAAGATCTGACTAATCGAACAAACATAATAAAAAAGAAAATAGAAAAAATTACAAAAGAAAAGAAAAAAAAACAGCTAACTTACGAAATAAATATTAGTTCGAACAAAACAAGTTATCGTCCTAAAATATTAGGAGCGTCCAAAAAGATTTGGCAAATATTAAAAAAAAGAAATACTCGATTAATTGGTAAATCATATTTCTTTATAAAATTTTTCATTGAAGGGATATACATAAAAATTTTTCTAGCTATTGTCAATATTCCAAGAATCAATGCCAATTTTTTTTTTGAATCACCAAAAAAAATCCAAATTATTGAGAAAAATATCCACAATAATGAAACAAATCAGGAAAGAATTAATAAAACAAGTAAAAGTAAAAATGAAATTCACTTTATTTCGACTATAAAAAAATCACTTTCTAAGGTTAGTAATAAGAATTCAAAGATTTCTTATGATTTCTCTTTTTTCTCACAATCACAAGCATATGTATTTTACAAATTATCACAAACCCAACTTATTCACTTTTATAATTTAAGATTTGTCTTTCAATATGACGGAACATCCCTTTTTCTTAAGAAGGAAATAAAAGATTATTTTAAAAAACAAGGAATATTTCATTACGAATTAAGACATGAATCTTTTTGGAATTTTGAAATGAATCAATGGAAAAACTGGTTAAAGGGGCATTATCTATATCAATCCGATTTATCTCGGATAAGATGGCCTATATTAGTACCACAAAAATGGCGAAATAGAGCCAATCAACACAGTATGGCTCAAAAGAAAGATTTAAACAAAAAGGGTTCATATGAAAAAAATGGATTAACTCATTCCGACAAACAAAATTTTTTTGAAGCGAATCCGTTACAGAATCAAAAAGATAATTTTAAAAAACACTATAGATATGATCTTTTATCATATAAATCTATTAATTATGAAGATAAGAAAGACTCGTATATTCATAAATCATTATTCCAAGTAAATAATAAAGAAGAAATCTTTTCTAATTCCAACATAAGGGAAGGCAAATTATTTGATATGTTGGGAGGTATCCCTATTAATAATTATCTAGAAGAAGATAATATTATGGATATGGATAAATTTTCGGATAGAAAATATTTTGATTGGAGAATTCTCGATTTTTGTCTTAGAAATAAGGTTGATATTGAAGTCTGGGTTGATATTGGTACCAACAGGAATCCAAATACTAAGATTGGGGCTGATAAGTATCAAATAATTGATGAAATTAATAAGAAAGTTCTTTTTTATCTTACAATTCATGAAGATGAAGAAATTAAACCATCCAATCAAAAAAAGTTCTTTTTTGATTGGATGGGAATGAATGAAGCAATACTAAGTTGTCCTATATCAAATCTGGAGCTTTGGTTCTTCCGAGAATTAGTGCTATTTTTTAATGCATATAAAAAAAAACCGTGGATCATACCAATCAAATTACTTCTTTTCAGTTTTAATGGAAATGAAAATGGGAATAAAAAAATAACTCGAAAGAAAAAGGAAGACCTTTTTATATCATCGAATCAAAAAAACTCTCTTGAATTATACAATAGAAGTAAAGAAGAAAAAGAACCCCCAGACCAAGGGAATCCTCGATCAGATGCACAAAACCAAGTAAGTCTTGGGTCAGTTCTCTCAAACCAAGAAAAAGATGTTGAAGCAAATTCTTCGGGATCAGACATCAAAAAACGTAGAACGAAAAAACAATACAAGAACAACACAGAAGCAGAACTTTATTTCTTCCTAAAAAAGTATTTGCATTTTCAGTTGAGATGGGATTCTTTTTTAAATCAAAGAATAATAAATAATATCAAGATCTATTGTCTCCTGCTTCGACTGATAAATCCAAGAGAAATTGCTATATCCTCTATTCAAGGGGGAGAAATGGGTCTGGATATTTTGACGATTCATAAGGATTTCACTCTTACAGAATTGGTGAAAGGGGGAATATTTATTATCGAACCGCTTCGTCTGTCTGTAAAAAATGATGGACAGTTTTTTATATATCAAATCGTAGGTATTTCATTGGTTCATAAGAATAAGCGCCAAATTACTAAAAGATACCGAGAAAAAAGCTATGTTCATAAAAAAAAAAATTATGAATCCATTGCAAGACATCAAAGAATGACTGGAAATAGAGACAAAAAGAATTATGATTTGCTTGTTCCTGAAAATATTTTATTCCCTAACCATCGTAGAGAATTGAGAACTCTGATTTGTTTCAATTGGAAGAATCAAAGTGGTATTCAGAGAAATTCCGTATTTTGTAATAACGTAAAAAAAGGGGGTCACGTTTTGGATAAAAGCAAAGATCTTGCTAGAGAGAAAAAGAAACTAATTAAATTAAAGTTCTTTCTTTGGCCCAATTATCGATTAGAAGATTTAGTTTGTATGAATCGCTATTGGTTTAATACCAATAATGGCAGTCGTTTCAGTATGATAAGGATACATATGTATCCACGATTGCAAATTTGTTACTAGTACATTTTTCTTATCGATCGCGTACCATACGTACCATACCTGGTATATGAAAACAAAGAGACGGACACATGCCTTGTCTTACATTCCATTATGATACAGGATACCACTTTAAGGACATACGGATTGGTTAGATCTATAAATGAATTAACAGAATTTTTTTTTAGGTCTCGCTTTTTCTCTTTTGAAGAAATATACCATCCTTTTTATCCCTAATCACATTGAAAATGGGATTGATTGTTGATTGATTTTATCGGAAGTTCATAACGGCTTTAAGATGATTGTGTATATTCAATTCAAATGACTAACATTATTATTACTGATCAGTAAATTTCATATTAAAAGAAAGGGAAAAGAGGATTTCGTTTTATGGTAAAAAATTCATTCATCTCAGTTACTTTTCAAGAAAAAAAAAAAGAAAACAGTGGGTCTGTTGAATTTCAAGTATTAAGTTTCACTAATAAGATACAAAGACTTACTTCCCATTTGGAATTGCACAGAAAAGACTATTTATCTCAGAGGGGTTTACGGAAAGTTCTGGAAAAACGCCAACGCCTACTTTCTTATTTGTCAAAGAAAAATGGAGTACGTTATAAAGAATTAATTAGTCAGTTGAATATCCGGGAGTCAAAAAATCGTTAATTTGAAAAAAAGAATTTTGAATTATTTGATTTATTAGATTTTGAATCTTGATAACTTCTTTTTGTTTTCAACAATTCATGTAAGAATGAATCGAGGAAAAACCTATGAGTATACTAGCTACAGGAAAAGACCTTATGAGAGTAAATATGGGGCCTCACCACCCATCAATGCATGGTGTTCTTCGTCTCATCGTTACTCTCGATGGCGAAGATGTTATTGACTGTGAACCGATATTGGGTTATTTACACAGAGGGATGGAAAAAATTGCGGAAAACCGAACAATTATACAATATCTGCCTTATGTAACACGTTGGGATTATTTAGCTACTATGTTCACAGAAGCAATAACTGTAAATGGACCAGAACAGTTGGGAAATATTCAAGTACCTAAAAGGGCCAGCTATATCAGAGTAATTATGTTGGAGTTGAGTCGTATAGCCTCTCATCTGTTATGGCTCGGCCCTTTTATGGCAGATATTGGTGCACAGACTCCCTTCTTCTATATTTTCAGAGAAAGAGAATTAGTATATGATCTATTCGAAGCTGCCACCGGTATGAGAATGATGCATAATTATTTTCGTATCGGAGGGATAGCGGCCGATTTACCCCATGGCTGGATAGAGAAATGTTTGGATTTCTGTGATTATTTTTTAACGGGGGTTGTTGAATATCAAAAACTTATTACACGAAACCCTGTCTTTTTAGAACGAGTTGAAGGAGTAGGCATTTTTGGTGGAGAAGAAGCAATAAATTGGGGTTTATCAGGACCAATGCTACGAGCGTCTGGAATAGAATGGGATCTTCGTAAAGTGGATCATTATGAGTGTTACGACGAATTTGATTGGGAAGTCCAGTGGCAAAAAGAAGGGGATTCATTAGCTCGTTATTTAGTCCGAATCGGTGAAATGACAGAATCGGTAAAAATTATTCAACAGGCTTTGGAAGGAATTCCGGGGGGGCCCTATGAGAATTTAGAAATCCGATGCTTTGCTAGAGAAAGCGATCCAGAATGGAATGATTTTGAAGATCGATTCATTAGTAAAAAACCTTCTCCTACTTTTGAATTACCGAAACAAGAACTTTATGTGAGAGTCGAAGCCCCAAAAGGAGAATTGGGAATTTTTCTGATAGGAGATCAAAGCAGTTTTCCTTGGCGATGGAAAATTCGCCCACCGGGTTTTATCAATTTGCAAATTCTTCCTCAGTTAGTTAAAAGAATGAAATTGGCGGATATTATGACGATACTAGGTAGTATAGATATCATTATGGGAGAAGTTGATCGTTGAAATGATAGTTGATACAACAGAAGTACAAGATATTAATTCTTTTTCCCGATTGGAATCCTTAAAAGAGCTCTATGGGACCATACGGGTGTTTGCCCCTATTTTGACTCTTGTATTAGGAATCACAATAGGTGTACTAGTAATTGTGTGGTTAGAAAGAGAAATATCTGCAGGAATACAACAACGTATTGGCCCTGAATACGCCAGCCCTTTCGGAATTCTTCAAGCTTTAGCAGATGGAACAAAACTACTTTTCAAAGAGAATCTTCTTCCAGCTAGAGGAAATACTCGTTTCTTCAGTATTGGACCATCTATAGCAGTCATATCAATTCTACTAAGTTATTCAGTAATTCCTTTTAGTTATCACCTTGTTTTAGCGGATCTCAATATTGGTATTTTTTTATGGATTGCCGTTTCAAGTATTGCTCCTATTGGACTTCTTATGTCAGGATATGGATCAAATAATAAATATTCGTTTTTAGGTGGTCTGCGAGCTGCTGCTCAATCGATTAGTTATGAAATACCATTAACTTTATGTGTTTTATCAATATCTCTACGTGCGATTCGCTAAAATAGAAGCTTTTCTTTTCCTTCTAGAAAAAAAAAAAAGAAATTTAATGGATATCCGCATTTTTTTTTTTTTTATTCATTTATTGATTCTTTAGGTTAATAAAAAAATTAGATAGTTATATATGAGTGAAAGAAAACAACTTCTAAATTCGCAGTAAAAGAAGATTGAGTCTCATTTCCTATGTACAAGAGTTAAGTTAAAGTAAACAAAAGTGGAAGATGCCCTTTACCCCAAGATTAGTTGATTGGTCATCCTAGCTTGAAGCGGGCTCAAAAGTCAACCGTATGGAGTTTTCACTATATGTTTGAATGTATTACAATACATATATTAACGAACGGGGGATTGAAAAAAAAAAAAATGGGTGGATAATAAGGAACACTAAAATACACACAAAGAATTAGTAATGGAGATTATGTAAATTAACGAAAAAGATACGTCTGCATAACATAAAAAGAATACTAATTGGGGCTTTAAGTTGGTAGAAATGATCAGGCAGTACTCCCCACAATTCCGATTCAGAGTATGCTCCTATCCCCCAATTAAAGAAATTACTATCAGGAACGAAATAATCCCTTACTTTTTTGATTTTGAGGACCCCTTTTTCTCAGAAAGAAGAAGAGGAACAAAAAAAATAGAAAAAAAAAAGAAATTACAATAAAAAGAAAAGCGATTTTTTTCTTATTTCTTTCCTATCTTCATAGAAAGAAAAATTGTGTCATGATTCATGAACTAATGGAATGTCTAATTTTTTTTTTTCGTAATCGAAAAAAAAATGATGGCTCGAAATATCAATAGATATTTCTACAAAGAGTATTTTATTGAAGGATTTATTAAGTTATTACTCACCCCAAAAAAGTTGAAGGATGAGATCAATTCAGAAATGCTTTTTGATTTATTCTTATAGCAGACAGAATTCCATTGGTATAATTGGGGACCTTCCACGAGTCTATCTATGCTATAACCATATCAAGATAACGAATACTTGCCCGGTCCTTACATTTATTTGTGGCCCTGAGGAGCCGTATGAGGTGAAAATCTCATGTACGGTTTTGGAATAGCGATGGGAACAGTAATGTTATCACCGACTATGATTATCTAATAGTTCAAGTACAGTTGATATAGTCGGGGCGCAATCAAAATATGGTTTTTTGGGGTGGAATTTGTGGCGTCAACCTATAGGGTTTATCGTTTTTCTAATTTCTTCCCTAGCAGAATGCGAAAGATTACCTTTTGATTTACCAGAAGCAGAAGAAGAATTAGTAGCAGGCTATCAAACCGAATATTCAGGGATCAAATTTGGTTTATTTTACGTTGCTTCCTATCTAAATTTATTAGTTTCCTCATTATTTGTAACAGTTCTTTACTTGGGCGGTTGGAATCTTTCAATTCCGTACATATTTGTTCCTGAGTTATTTGAAATAAATAAAGCGGATGGAATCTTTGGAACGACAATTGGTATCTTTATTACATTAGCTAAAACTTATTTGTTCTTGTTCATTTCTATCACAACAAGATGGACTTTACCTAGACTAAGAATGGACCAATTATTAAATCTTGGCTGGAAATTTCTTTTACCTATTTCTCTTGGTAATTTATTATTAACAACCTCTTCCCAACTCCTTTCACTGTAAACAAAAAAAAGATACTATATTCACGGCTTACCTCAAACAAGAGAAAGACAAAATTTATTCATAGATATTCCCGATATGTTCCCTATGGTAACTGGGTTCATGAATTATGGTCAACAAACAGTACGAGCTGCAAGGTACATCGGTCAAAGTTTCATGATTACCTTATCCCAAGCAAATCGTTTCCCTGTAACTATTCAATATCCTTATGAAAAATTAATAACATCAGAGCGCTTCCGCGGTCGAATCCATTTTGAATTTGATAAATGTATTGCTTGTGAAGTATGTGTTCGTGTATGTCCTATAGATCTGCCTGTTGTTGATTGGAAATTGGAAACTGATATTCGAAAGAAACGCTTGCTTAATTACAGTATTGATTTCGGAATTTGTATTTTTTGTGGTAACTGCGTTGAGTATTGTCCAACAAATTGTTTATCAATGACTGAAGAATATGAACTTGCTACTTACGACCGTCACGAATTGAATTACAATCAAATTGCTTTAGGTCGTTTACCAATGTCAGTAATTGACGATTTTACAATTCGAACAGTTTTGAATTCGTCTCAAAGAAAAAACGGGTAAATCTCTTTATTATTGGAAATTACTAGGGTTCCGTGTTGGTATAAAGGAATAAGGTCTTTCTCTTTGTTTGGTACAAATCCCAACTATAGATTGGATTATGAGAAGTACAAATTCATTTGTATTGAAAGTCTGTTAATATATCCACAATTTTTTCGAAATATAGACTTTCAATTTCCAACTGCCATTTCCAATAAAGAAAAGAACAAAATTGATCCAATAACTGTACCCACATCAATTCACACCTATTAGATTTGAATTGAATTCAATCGGGAATGCCTCATAAAAAAAAATTGCCTGGTCGGTTCAATAAGGTCATGAAAAAACATTTCGATTTATTTATCTCTTATTTTAATATAATGGATTTGGCTGGACCAATACATGATTTTCTTTTAGTTTTTCTAGGATCGGGTCTTATATTAGGAGGTCTGGGAGTGGTATTACTTACCAACCCGATTTATTCTGCCTTTTCATTGGGATTCGTTCTTATTTGTATATCCTTATTCTATATTCTATCAAATTCGCCTTTTGTAGCTGCTGCACAGCTCCTTATTTATGTAGGAGCTGTAAACGTTTTAATCATATTTGCTGTAATGTTCATGAATGGTTCAGACTATTCCAACGATTTTCATTTGAATCTTTGGACTATTGGGGATGGAGTTACTTCTCTGGTTTGTACAAGTCTTTTTTTGTCCTTACTCACTACTATTCTAGATACGTCGTGGTACGGGATTATTTGGACTACACGATCCAACCAGATTATAGAGCAAGATTTGATAAGTAATAGTCAACAAATTGGAATTCATTTATCAACCGACTTTTTTCTTCCATTTGAACTCATTTCGATAATTCTTTTAGTTGCTTTGATAGGTGCAATTGCCGTAGCTCGTCAGTAAAAAATCTTTATAACTAGCAACAGTAATCCAAATTCAACTTTTCTGTGTTAGCACATCTATTTGCCTTCAATTCTATTTGAATACTGTTTCATGTATAAATCAAATAGAATGATTCGATCTATTAGCAATATATTCTTTTGTTCTATACTTGTTAGATTATAAGCAATCAAATCACTTGACTTATTGTTCATATTGAAATGAATCGAAATTGGTACGGAGTTGGTCAATGATGCTCGAGCATGTACTTATTTTGAGTGCTTATTTATTTTCTATTGGTATCTATGGATTGATCACGAGCCGAAATATTGTCCGGGCCCTGATGTGTCTTGAACTTATACTAAATGCGGTTAATATAAATTTTGTAACATTTTCCGATTTTTTTGATAGTAGGCAATTAAAAGGAGATATTTTCTCAATTTTTGTTATAGCTATTGCAGCCGCTGAAGCAGCTATCGGATCAGCTATTGTTTCGTCAATTTATCGTAACAGAAAATCAATTCGTATCAATCAATCGACTTTGTTGAATAAATAAAATAGTATTTCAAAATCAGAATATTCATCAATTCGAATTAGCATCTATAATACGTCCTAACCTCGATCATATTGGCAAAAACGTAAAAAATCAAAGTATCTTTGTTCCCTCTTATCAGTTGATCCAGAAATGGATTGATTCCAAAATTCTGGTAAATCGTTGATTGATCTGGTGTTTCAATATATGATTCATTTCAAAAATTACTAGATCGAAAATTTATGAATTCAGAAATTGATAGATTCAATGTCACATTCAGTAAAGATTTATGATACATGTATAGGGTGTACTCAATGTGTCCGAGCATGTCCCACGGATGTATTAGAAATGATACCTTGGGACGGATGTAAAGCTAAACAAATTGCTTCTGCTCCAAGAACGGAGGATTGTGTTGGTTGTAAGAGATGTGAATCCGCCTGTCCAACGGATTTCTTGAGTGTTCGAGTTTATTTATGGCATGAAACAACTCGAAGCATGGGTCTAGCTTATTGATATTGATACGTTCCAAAAAACCCCACTTGAATCTATTTTGAATACATTTTTTTTACTTACTGATTACCGACAAAAACCCGTACTCGAAAAATAAAAAAAAAATTAAGAATATATATTCTATTTTTCGAGCACGGTTTTGTCTGGTTCGAGTGTATCTTGCCTTTACCACGAACTTTTTTCCTTGGTTAACAATAATTGTAGTTTTTCCGATAGCCACGGGTTTTTTCATTTTCTTTCTCCCTCATAGAGGAAATAAGGTGACTAGGGGGTATACTATATATATATGCGTGCTAGAACTCCTTCTAACGACCTATGCCTTCTGTTATCATTTTGAATTGGACGATCCATTAATACAACTCGCAGAGGATTATAAATGGATCAATTTTTTTGGTTTTTACTGGAGATTGGGAATAGATGGACTTTCCCTAGGACCCATTTTATTGACGGGATTTATCACCACTTTAGCTACGTTAGCGGCTTGGCCAGTTACTCGGAATTCCCGATTATTCTATTTCCTGATGTTAGCAATGTATAGCGGTCAAATAGGATCATTTGCTTCTCGTGACCTTTTACTTTTTTTCATCATGTGGGAATTAGAATTAATTCCTGTTTATCTACTTCTATCAGCATGGGGTGGAAAGAAACGTCTTTATTCAGCTACAAAGTTTATTTTGTACACTGCAGGAGGTTCCGTTTTTCTATTAATAGGAGTTTTGGGTATCGGTTTATACGGTTCCAATGAACCAACATTAAATTTGGAAATATTAGCTAATCGATCGTATCCCGTGGCACTGGAAATACTATTCTATATTGGATTTCTTATTGCTTTTGCTGTCAAATCACCGATTATACCCTTACATACATGGTTACCAGACACCCATGGGGAGGCCCATTACAGTACTTGTATGCTTCTGGCCGGAATCTTATTAAAAATGGGAGCATATGGCTTGGTTCGGATCAATATGGAACTATTACCGCACGCTCATTCTCTATTTTCTCCCTGGTTAATCATAGTAGGTACAATGCAAATAATTTATGCAGCTTTAACATCTCCTGGCCAACGCAATTTAAAAAAAAGAATCGCCTATTCCTCTGTATCTCATATGGGTTTCATAATTATAGGAATTGGCTCGATAACTGATACAGGACTCAGCGGAGCCATTTTACAAATAATTTCTCATGGGTTTATTAGCGCTGCACTTTTTTTCTTAGCAGGAACGAGTTATGATAGAATACGTCATGGTTATCTCGACGAAATGGGCGGACTGGCTATACCAATTCCAAAGATATTCACGCTATTTAGTATCTTATCAATGGCTTCCCTTGCATTACCGGGCATGAGTGGTTTTGTTGCGGAATTGATAGTCTTTTTTGGAATAATTACTAGCCAAAAATATTTTTTAATAGCAAAAATACTGATTACTTTTGTAATGGCAATTGGAATGATATTAACTCCTATTTATTCATTATCTATGTTACGGCAAATGTTTTATGGGTACAAGCTATTTAATGGCGTAAACTCTTATTTTTTTGATTCTGGACCACGGGAATTATTTGTTTTGATCTCTATTCTTCTACCCGTACTTGGTATTGGTATTTATCCGGATTTCGTTCTGTCACTATCAGTGGACAAGGTCGAAGCTATTCTATCTAATTTTTTTATAGAGAATTTTCATGAATAAAAAAAGAAAAAATAAATTTGAATTGTAACCAAACCCCTTTGGCGTTTGTGAGAACCTTTTGAATCACTCCACTACTTGATTCAAAAGGTTCTCGGCGGTTTCCACTCAGTTTCGTTTATATATATGCGCTGTCCTATGTTTGTCTTCATCAGGCCCTTTCTTTTCTTCAATTTGCAATTCAATTAGATGTGAATTGTTAATTAAATGAACCATAACTATGTAACCCTATTCCTAATAGATTGACCCCGAAATAACATATCCAAATTATAACAAAGCCCATAGAAGCCACAATTGCGGAATTAAAACCTTCCGATTTTTTATTTGTTCGAGTATGGAAATAAATCCCAAATATAGTCCAAGTAATAAATGCCCAAGTTTCCTTTGGATCCCAATTCCAATATGATCCCCATGCCTCATTAGCCCATACTGCGCCTGAAAGAATACCTATGGTTAAAAAGATAAATCCTAGACTAATAATATGATAACTCCAATGATCCAATTGTTGAATCAATTGATACCTGTAATAATTTCTAGCAGAAAAAAAATAAGTATTTAGTAAAACATTGGTTTTTGCATTCATGTATTGTATTTCACCGAAGGAAAACGACTCAGTTACAGTTCCATTTAATAATTTATTGCTTTTACCAAAAATCCTTATCACTTTTCGAAATGTAATGACTAGAAGAGCTGTGGATAATAATGATCCGCATAAAAGAGCTGCATAGCCGAATACCATCATACTTACGTGCATCATTAACCACTGAACTTGTAGAGCGGGCACTAATATTCCGGATTGATGCATTTTGGTTAACAAACACGAAGTTGCAAAGCCTTGGGTAAAAATAGCACTTGGCGCGGTTATTGCGCTTAAATGATTTTTATGTTTTAAAACCCTATGAATAATGGAGAAACTCCATGACAGAAAGATTAATGATTCATATAAATCACTTAATGGGAAATGCCCCGAATAAATCCAACGAATTACTAATAATCCTGTTAGACAGAAAAGGGTAGCTATCATCCCCTTTTCTGATGAATGATATAGTCCTACGATTTCATCGACTAATAAGGTTATTAAATGAATTGTAATTCCAATTGAAATGACCGAAAATGATATATGAGTTAATATATGTTCTAAAGTTGAAAATATCATAAATAAAAAATGAAATTAAAAGTAAAAAGGGAAAGTCTCTTGAGTATACGGAATGGAAATCGGAAATTCAATTCATTATAGGGCTTTTATATATCTTTTAGAAGATTAGAAGATGTTATGCCGCCACTCGGATTCGAACCGAGATGCTCTAGCACTGCTTCCTAAGAGCAGCGTGTCTACCGATTTCACCATAGCGGCTTGCTAGAAATAATAATAACTTATTTTTATTTAATCGTCGAGATTGAAAGTGAAAGAGAAAGTTTCAATGAAATACTTTTTATTTTTAGGAAGCATTCAATTGATGTTTTAGGAAGCATTCAATTGATGAATAAAAACCTGTTTCAATAGAGATTGAAACAATCCCTTTTTTATCGTTTTATTTAGTTATTTAAGGTTTCAGTTTTATTTAACTTAACAATTTAACAATAACATATTCTTTTTCTTTTTTATGGATCACGATCACAATTTAAGCATAATATCCAATAATTCAAAAAAATTTTATTTAATTTGCATAACTTTTGTCTTGTGATAATCGTTAGGTTTTTTTTCAGTATGAATTTGTCTTAGGGTTTATCAAACCAATTAGGTATTGAGCTATACATATTATATAAAAGAATTTTGATTTCTATTGTCCTACTTTAAAAATTGATTTCTAAATCCGATTTCTAAAAATAGATATTTTTAGATTGATCCTCCCTTTCAAACATAGGATTTTTTTATTACTTCTAAATTGCATACTATTCGTATAGAAATTAGAAATACGCCGAAATGGCGAAAGACGCTTTTCTCATTCTCACTTGGAGTGATGATTCAGAAAGTTAAAAAAAACAGTATAATTAATAATTAGTTTCAACAACTCATTGCTTTTGTCTAAAGATTTCAATTTATGCTATTCTATAGCATAAATTGAAATAGAAAAGGAGAAATAGAAAAGAAAAAAAAAAAAAGAAAAGACAAAACAAAACCTTTATTATTGTCTTATTTATAAGTGGGTGGGTGATGGGGAAATTAAGAATCCCCATCCCGGGAATGAAAAGCATATTCAAATACAAATAAAGGCAAAACTCTCAATTTTTATTCCTTTTTTTTTTTCAAATAAAAAAAAGTACCAATTCAGTAGCCAAATCCATTGGTTCAAAACAGTAGGGAATGGAAATCATTATTTATTACTTACTTTTTCTATTTCTATTTTTTTTTACTTCTATTTTTCTATTCTATATTAAAAAATGGAATCTAAATTCGAAACGAAATTGGCTCGTTTTTGGAGTCAGGTGGATGCGGATTCCAATTATTCCAACGTTTTATTCATTATTTGTCGTACAAAAAACTTTTTGAATTCCCGGTCGAAAGGGATTTCGCTAACGAAAAAGCTTTCAGCGCTGCCCAATATCCCCCTTTTTTCCAAATATTTTTACGAATACGTTTTTTTAATATAGAACTACGTTTTTTTGGAACTGCCATTCAAAAAATAAAAAGTTATTCATTGCAAAAATTGGATGTGAAAGACATCTATTGTTTAAAACAAATCGTTTTTTTTTTCAATTCCTATTCCATACAATATCTGAGGCAAAATAATTTGTATTTCGGAGTTATTTGTGATACCTTTCTATCTCTGTCTCTTTTTGGGATGTTCCATTTGTACATAAAAAATACATATCGAACAAGCTTAAGAACCCTTACCTACCTAATAAAAAACTTGAATCTTTTTCTTTTCTAGTAATTGGTTATTAAATGCCATTTATTAGAATAGAACATAATCAATCAGTCCCGAATGAAACTCGTTAATTATTCTGAATAAACAAACAAAAATACCTAGTTCTTTTTTTATTAGGCAAAGTTATGGGACATCCGATGATTGATATCAAAATAAAGTACTTCTTTTTTTTTTGTCCAATTTTTTAGTCTTGATATATGTCCATAAATTTTTGTAATAGGGAATAATAATGGAAATTGTAATTTGCTGCTACGTTTTCCTAAAAATCTTACTTAGTATAAACTTAGTATAAACTTAGTATAAAATAATTCGTTATTTTGCACTTTGAAAATTTTTGAAGTAGTTGAGAAAGGTTCAAACTAACTACGAACAGAAAATTCCATTTTAGTTTCAGTTGCTTTTTTAATACTTTAGTAATCCCTTTTAAAAGAGATAAGAACCGGTGAATCAGAAACAATTAATTAAGAATAAAAAAATTATTATTTTTATGGAACATACATATCAATATTCTTGGATCATACCTTTCGTTCTGCTTCCAGTTCCTATGTTAATAGGAGTGGGACTTCTACTTTTTCCAACGGCAACAAAAAATCTTCGCCGTATTTGGGCTTTTCCTAGTATTTTTTTGTTAAGTATAGTTATGATTTTTTCGGTCGATCTATCTATTCAGCAAATAAATAGGAGTTCTATCTATCAATACATATGGTCTTGGACCATCAATAATGATTTTTCTTTCGAGTTCGGACACTTTATTGATCCGCTTACTTCTATTATGTCAATATTAATCACCACAGTTGGAATTCTGGTTCTTTTTTATAGCGACAATTATATGTCTCATGATCAAGGATATTTGAGATTTTTTGCTTATATGAGTTTTTTCAATACTTCCATGTTGGGATTAGTTACAAGTTCGAATTTGATACAAATTTATATTTTTTGGGAGTTGGTTGGGATGTGTTCTTATCTATTAATAGGGTTTTGGTTCACACGACCTAGTGCGGCAAGTGCTTGTCAAAAAGCCTTTGTAACTAATCGTGTAGGGGATTTTGGTTTATTATTAGGAATCTTAGGTCTTTATTGGACAACGGGTAGTTTCGAATTTCGGGATTTGTTCGAAATATTCAATAACTTGATTTATAAGAAGGAGGTTCACTTTTTATTTGTTACTTTGTGTGCCTTTCTATTATTTGGCGGCGCAGTTGCTAAATCCGCACAATTTCCCCTTCATGTATGGTTACCTGATGCCATGGAGGGACCTACTCCTATTTCGGCTCTTATCCACGCCGCTACTATGGTAGCAGCGGGAATTTTTCTTGTAGCTCGTCTTCTTCCACTTTTCATAGCGATACCATACATAATGAATCTAATATCTTTTATAGGTATAATAACAGTATTATTAGGAGCCACTTTAGCTCTTGCTCAAAAAGATATTAAGAAAAGTTTAGCCTATTCTACAATGTCTCAATTGGGTTATATGATGTTAGCTCTAGGTATGGGGTCTTATCGAGCCGCTTTATTTCATTTGATTACTCATGCTTATTCGAAAGCCTTGTTGTTTTTAGGATCCGGATCAATTATTCATTCAATGGAAGCTCTTGTTGGATACGCTCCAGATAAAAGCCAGAATATGGCTCTTATGGGCGGGTTAAGAAAGCACGTGCCAATTACAAAAACTGCTTTTTTATTAGGTACACTTTCTCTTTGTGGTATTCCACCTCTTGCTTGTTTTTGGTCCAAAGATGAAATTCTTAATGATAGTTGGTTATATTCACCGATTTTCGCAATAATTGCTTCTTTCACAGCCGGATTAACTGCATTTTATATGTTTCGGATTTATTTACTTACTTTTGAAGGACATTTAAACGTTCGTTTTCAAAATTACAGTGGCAAAAAAGGAAATTCCTTCTATTCAATATCTCTATGGGGTAAAGAGGAGCAAAAATCGATTAAAAAAAGTTTTCCTTTAGTTGCTTTATTAAAAATAAATAATAATGAAAGGGAAAGGACTTCTTTTTTTTCGAAGAAAACATACCGAATGGATACTCATGTAACAAAAATGCCTTTTCTTACTATTTTGCCTTTTGGTCCTACAAAGACTTTTTTTTATCCCCATGAATCGGACAATACTATGCTATTCTCTATGCTTATATTAGTCTTATTTCCTTTGTTTGTTGGAGCCATAGGAATCCCCTTTAATCAAGAA